AATTGATCACTGTTCCCATACAGTTAGAACTATCTATGGAATCTTAGGTATCAAAATTTGGATATTTGTAAACCAAGAATAAGAAAATAAGAATAATTGAACTTTTTTTATCTCGCCATTCTGCTCATCAATAGAAAAAATTTAGAAAATATTTTCTTATTTTTTTCTTAATCAAAGAAAAACGAACAATTCTAATTCTATAAGGTTGAATAAAAATTTGATTTACCCTTTATTTAAATTAAATTTAAATTTTAGTATAATTGCTATGCTCAGTGTGTGACTCGTTAGTTTTTTCTTTAGAATTGAGAATTGAAACTGAAAAGAAAAATAGGCTGACCACACTATAAACTTAATAACTATCAAAACTAAAGAAACTCAAAACTCATAACCAACTTATTGCTTCGTATTGTCGAGATCCCAAGAAACAGTCACTATATGACTGAATCAACCATATAGTTGTAGCAACTGAAATCCTTTTCATAAAAAAGAAATCTGATTATGAATTGTGAAAAAAAAAGGGATGTGGAAAAGGGAAGGGTGATAGAAAGAGAGAATAAAGATCTAAATGATATGAAATGATATATGATTCCCATATGTATGGTTTATGAAGATAAAAAAGGCAGTGTTATAAAGCATCAACATTTGTTATAAAGCATCAACATTAATATACAATATACAATAAAATATACAATATACAATAAAACAATATACAATAAAAAATAAAAATATAATAAAATAATAACATTAAAGAATCTAATCAATATGGATAATATAGTCTATTATATATGTAAGTATGTAATTAAGATAGAAAAAGAAAGAATCTAAATAATAGAAAATAGAGAAAAATTTAATTGAGCTTCGGGTTAAGAAAAACTGAGGAGATTGACTCGTAAACAAATAACAGATTCTGTTGAGAGCTCCATTGCAGAGTTCAGGCCTAAGTATTAATAGAGAAGTTATGGGAACGATGGAACCTGTGATTACATAGGATTTTCTTGAAAACGAATCAATCCTAAGGATTCATTGGGTAGGATGGCGGAATGAACCAAGAAAAAAATGGATTTCTTCTGAATGGTCATGAATTGACCCTACAAATGAAGGAGAAAAGAGTTAATATCTGCCCGCGAAACCTTTCTTTATTTTTCTTTCATTTAAGAATTTCATTTATTGGATGACTATTGGCGTGATTCAATAGAGGTAAAGAAAAATACTTTAGAGATTTTGCTAAAAGAAAGAAGCATTATTTTTCTTTATATATTTATATATAATAGAAAAATATAAAAAAACACGCCTAGTTATCTAGTTATATAAGTTATATATACAGCCTACCTATGTAACAAATTAAATATAAAAAAATTAGTATTTAGTATATTCTTTCTTTTGTCTTTTGATAGAATAAAATACATATTTCTATAGAATATTTTTTTTATTGAATCATTTAATTCGCGAGGAGCTGGATGAGAAGAAATTCTCATGTCCGGCTCTGCAGTAGAGATGGAATTCAGAAACAACCATCAACTATAACCCTAAAAGAACCAGATTTCGTAAACAACATAGAGGTAGAATGAAGGGAATATCTTGCCGAGGCAATCATATTTGTTTTGGCAGATACGCTCTTCAGGCACTTGAACCTGCTTGGATCACAGCTAGACAAATAGAAGCAGGACGAAGAGCAATGACACGATATGCGCGTCGTGGTGGAAAGATATGGGTACGTATCTTTCCCGACAAACCTGTTACTGTAAGACCTACAGAAACACGTATGGGTTCCGGCAAAGGATCCCCCGAATATTGGGTATCCGTTGTTAAACCGGGCCGAATAATTTATGAAATGAGTGGAGTATCTGAAGCTGTAGCCAAAGCTGCTATGGAAATAGCAGCATGCAAAATGCCTATACGAACTCAATTTGTTATTTCAGGATAGGTAAACAAAAGTAAAAGAAGAAAAGGAGTATTAAGAATAAAAAAAAACCACGGATTTCTTTATCTCTAGACAGACAATATTTCTTTTTTCCATTATCTTGAAATAAGAGATTAAATTAAAAATGATATGATTCAACCTCAGACCCTTTTGAATGTAGCGGATAACAGTGGAGCTCAAAAATTAATGTGTATTCGAATCATAGGAACTGGTAATCACCGATATGCTCATCTTGGCGATGTTATTGTTGCTGTAATCAAAGAAGCAGTGCCCAACATGCCTCTAGAAAGATCAGAAATAATTAGAGCTGTGATTGTACGCACATGTAAAGAACTCAAACGTGACAACGGCATGATAATACGATATGATGACAATGCAGCGGTTATCATTGATCAAGAAGGAAATCCAAAAGGAACTCGAATTTTTGGTGCAATTGCTCGAGAATTGCGACAGTTGAATTTTACTAAAATCGTTTCATTAGCACCCGAAGTCTTATAGATGAAAATAGGATATATCCTATTTTCATCTATATATAGAATAGAATATTAGAATATCTGAAATAGATCCGATTAATAGATTGTGTGTTTCTCATGTATATATTTGAAATTTCTAATAATTTTTGAGAATCTATAATGATTAAAAAAAAAGAATTCAATAAAAAATAAAACACAAAAGAAGCATGTTGACTATATCAAAATTAGGGGGCACCAATAACTATAGTTCATCATGGGTAGGGACATTATTGCCAATATAATAACTTCTATAAGAAATGCTGACATAGATCAAAAGGGAAGAGTTAAAATAGTATCTACTAATATCACTAAAAACATTGTGAAAATACTTTTACGAGAAGGTTTTATTGAAAACGTTCGAAAACATCAAGAAAGTCAAAAAAATTTCTTGGTTTCAACCTTACGACATAGAAAGACTAGGAAAGGTAATAAAATAAATTTAAAGCGTATCAGCCGACCTGGTCTACGAATATATTCCAACTATCAACAAATTCCTAAGATTTTAGGTGGAATGGGAATTGTAATCCTTTCTACTTCTCGAGGTATAATAACAGATCGAGAAGCTCGATTAGAAAAAATTGGAGGAGAAATTTTGTGTTATATATGGTAATTCTCCTAGGATACCCTAAATTTATCTCGAACTTACTATTTGTAAAATCAAGAGGGGAAGTGAATTATAGAACTCTTCCTCTATTAGTTAATACTTAAAGGGGGTTCCCTGGAATGAAAGAACAGAAATTGATTCATGAGGGTTTAATTACTGAATCACTACCCAACGGTATGTTCCGAGTTCGATTAGATAATGAAGATCTAATTCTAGGTTATATTTCAGGGAGAATCCGGCGCAGTTTTATACGTATACTACCCGGAGATAGAGTCAAAATTGAAATGAGTCGTTATGATTCAACCAGGGGACGTATAATTTATAGACTTCGCAAAAAAGATTCGAACGATTAGATCATTCTTTTAAACATTCTTTTCGTAGAGATATAATTCAAAGTTCAAAAATGCAATAAACTGATTTTTGTTTAAAAAAAATCGATTTAGAATGAAAGTAAGGAATGATAAATATGAAGATAAGGGCTTCTGTTCGTAAAATTTGTGAAAAATGTCGCTTGATTCGTAGGCAGGGGCGAATTATAGTTATTTGTTCCAATCCGAGACATAAACAGAGACAGGGGTAAAGAACTTTTTCATTTTTCTTTTGAAAAGAAAACCCATGTACATGTAAAAAGAAATAAGAAAGGATTCGTTTTCATATGAAATGGATATCCCCGTCTCTTTCTGTAGATTTCTGATTCATTTTTCTTTTTATTTTATTCTTATAAATTATAAATATAATCTAATAAAATATGACAAAACCTATAGCAAAAATTAGTTTACGTAAGAATGCACGTATTGGTTCAAATAAGAATGAACGTAGAATACCAAAAGGAGTTATTCATGTTCAAGCGAGTTTCAATAATACTATTGTAACTGTTACAGACGTACGAGGTCGGGTGGTTTCTTGGGCTTCCGCAGGTACTTCTGGATTCAGAGGCACAAGAAAAGGAACACCCTATGCTGCTCAAGCCGCAGCATTTAATGCTATTCGTACATTAGTTGATCAGGGTATGCAACGAGCAGAAGTTATGATAAAAGGTCCAGGTCTCGGAAGAGATGCGGCATTACGAGCTATTCGTAGAAATGGGATACTATTAAGTTTCGTACGTGATGTAACACCCATGCCGCATAATGGATGTCGCCCCCCTAAAAAAAGACGTGTGTAGAAATAAGAATTCAAGAGATTCCAAGAGAAATAAATGATTCAATGATTCTGATCCAATAATTCTAAATAAAAAAAAATAATAGTATGGTTCGAGAAGACGTAGTAGGATCCACTCGAACACTACAGTGGAAATGTGTTGAATCAAGAGTAGACAGCAAGCGTCTTTATTATGGTCGTTTCGTTCTGTCCCCGCTTATGAAAGGTCAAGCCGATACCATAGGTATTGCCATACGAAGGGCTTTACTTGGAGAAATAGAAGGAACATGTATCACACGTGCAACATCTGAAAATGTGCTGCATGAATATTCTACGATAGCAGGTATTGAAGAATCAGTACATGAGATTTTACTCAATTTGAAAGATATTGTATTGAGAAGTAATCTTTATGGAGTTAGGAACGCATCCATTTGCGTCAGGGGTCCCAAATACATAACAGCTCAAGATATCATCTCACCACCTTCTGTAGAAATAGTTGACACGACACAGCATATAGCTAACCTGACAGAACCAATTAATTTGTGTATTGAATTACAAATTAAGAGAGATCGCGGATATCGTATGAAATCCACAAATGACTCTCACGATGGAAGTTATCCTATAGATATTGTATCTATGCCTGTTCGAAATGCGAATCATAGTATTCATTCTTATGGGAATGGGAATGAAAAACAAGAGATACTCTTTATAGAAATATGGACGAATGGAAGTTTAACTCCTAAAGAAGCACTTTATGAAGCTTCTCGTAATTTGATTGATTTATTGATTCCTTTTCTACATGCAGAGGAAGAGGACATGAATTTTAAGGAAAATGAAAACAGGTGGAATCTACCCCCCTTTTCCTTTCAAGACAAATTTACTAATTTCAAGAAAAACAAAAAAGGAATTCCATTGACATGTATTTTTATTGACCAATCAGAATTGTCTTCCAGGACCTATAATTGTCTCAAAAGATCCAATATACATACATTATTGGACCTTTTGAGTCACAGTCAAGAAGATCTTATGAAAATGGAATATTTTCGCACAGAAGATGTAAAACAGATATTGAGCACTGTACAGAAGCATTTTGCAATAAATTTACTTAATAAAAAGTTATAATTTTAAATCCATTGGATTCTTTTCATTTTTTCTTTCTAAAAAAGAAAAAATGAAAAGAATAAGTTTTGAATCTCCGACACAGTCCATATATTTGCAGAATAGATCATAAAAAGATTGATGTATCTAAGGAAGATCCAGAAGGGAATCTTCCTTAGATATCTATGTTGTGGTATTTAACGGTTTAATCAATTTGAAAAAGACCTAAAGTTAAGGATTTCTCAATAGGTAAAGTTGCTCCAATCCCTAACCAAAGAGCTACTGCGGTACCGATCAAAAAGACTGTTGTGGCTACTGGACGACGAAATGGATTTTGGAATTTATTGACATTCTCCAAAAAAGGTACTGTCAATAATCCTAGTGGTACTGAAACCATTAAAAGAACACCCAATAACTTATTGGGTACTGTGCGAAGTATTTGAAATACGGGAAAGAAGTACCATTCGGGTAATATTTCCAACGGAGTTGCAAACGGATCCGCCGGTTCACCGATCATTGACGGCTCTAGAACTGCTAAGCCCACATTACATGCAATAGTGCCTAAAATTACTACTGGAAAAATATATAAAAGATCATTGGGCCATGCAGGTTCTCCATAATAATTATGTCCCATCCCTTTAGCTAATTTAGCTCTTAATACAGGATCATTCAAATCAGGTTTCTTTGTTATTTGGATAGGTGAATTCTTGTGGATCCATCCCCCAAAGGAACCGGACATGATAATTTTTTATCATCCGGCTCGAGCAAGAATCAAAAGAATCACAGAAATAGATTCATAGAACATAAATAGGTCCATAGAACCATAGAAGATCTATATTTCATACATATCTACATAATCTACATAGATAATGTAGAATGATTCTATGTAAGAAAAGATTTCTAAAATGACATTTCCTCAAGTTTCAACGATTCATTATTCATTGCAAAGAATTCAGTTCTGACAACAAGGAAATGCTCAATATCCAAGTCGGCTTACAAATTAGATCATGATCAAGTGCTTTTTGGATTGTCTCATGTCTTTTGGTTAGTATTTATCCCCACAATATCTTGATTGTATTCCATACAAAAATACAAAATTTTTACTTGTTACTAATAAAATCTTAACCCCTGTTCTTCCTTAGATCCCTTTTTTCACTCCGATAGTATCATAGATCAGGGTTGATGCAGAGGAAATGAATGCATCTACATACTATAAAAACTTACTAAGATTACTATCCAATTAGACTATCAAATTAATTTTAAGAAAAATTACTAAAAAAAAGAAAAATCAAACAAAGTGAATAAATAGAACATTAGATTATTCCACATCACTTATTATAGGGATCTTACGGAGCCTTTTCATGCATGACAAGATTCGGGTATGATCATAGAAAATATTCTCCTCAAGCGAACCGGCCTATCCTATTATCCTATGCTATATAAAGGGATTGACGTGATGTGATGGTTGGATGCGGAGACACATTGGGTTGTGAATTCCAACATGGCGGATAAAATCATATATCTGCACGGGCCAATCAATAGTTCAAGTCACACACTCCCATAATCCATCCTCTGTTTAGGAAAATATACTTCAACTATTCTATTCGTATCAAATAAAAAATACTTCAGAGTTGAATAGAAGTATCCAAATAACATGCCTTATTTTTAAACAATCCATATTTGTAGCAATGAAAGACTCTTGTCCCTCCCCGATATGATAAATTACAAATATCTACGATCTGCCTTTTCTATAAAGGACCCGAAATACCTTGCTTACGTATCATTGGAAAGTGCATTAACATAAATACGGCAGTAAGAAGAGGTAATACAAAAGTATGTAAACTATAAAAACGAGTCAAAGTGGACTGGCCCACACTAGCACTTCCACGTAATAATTCTACCAAAGGTGATCCTATTATAGGAATAGCTTCAGGCACACCTGTTACAATTTTTACTGCCCAATAGCCAATTTGGTCCCAAGGCAAGGAATAACCAGTTACGCCAAAAGATGCGGTCAATACAGCCAGAACCACCCCGGTAACCCAAGTTAATTCGCGAGGTTTTTTAAAACCACCCGTAAGATACACACGAAATACGTGCAAGATCATCATTAAAACCATCATACTTGCTGACCATCGATGAACTGATCGAATTAACCAACCAAAGTTGGCCTCAGTCATTATGTATTGAACAGAAGAAAAAGCCTCTGTAACAGTTGGACGATAGTAAAAGGTCATAGCAAAACCCGTAGCTACTTGTACTAAAAAACAGGTAAGCGTAATCCCCCCTAGACAATAAAATATGTTGACATGAGGAGGAACATATTTACTAGTTATATCATCTGCAATCGCTTGAATCTCGAGACGTTCCTCGAACCAATCATATACTTTATTGAGATAGGTAATCCAAGAAAGACTCCCCCTCTGAGAGCCGTATATGAGAATTTCATCTCGTACGGCTCAAGCCAAAACCCACAAATACTAGTTTCAACGGATATGGAATATTTTATATAGAGTTTAAAACTTCTTGTGGTTTAGCCGCTTGACTCGATTTGACCCAAAGATACGAAGTAAGAAAAATCCGGAATCTCTTCTTTGTGATGCTAGTACCAAGAAATAAAATCTCAAGTTGGCTCCTCCATCTTTTTTTATGTTAATCGTGACAGGCCTCTTGAATCTTCTCTTCCCTATCTTTTTTTTGATAGGAATTTTCTTGTTGAGACCCTATGAATCAATTGAAACCTCAGATTCATACTAGAACCACGATGATTTAAGAAAACCAAAGCTAAACTCAAAGGGTTTCTGAGTAAAAACCTTTTGATCATCATTTCTTCAATGAATGTAATAACTCAAAAAAATCTATAGAAAGAGGTTTCTTTCGGAGAAAAAATTGTTTGATTTAGAAAAAGAAAATACCTTTTTTACATTTTTTTTTAATCCGGTTGCGAGGTCTGAATAATAGGTATGAATCATAGTTCAAATATTTCTTTTCTTGATCCATTCTATATAGTCCGTGCTCCAGAGACTACAATAAATATCTGACGGTAGAATCATCTTGATAGAGATGACAAATCCATTCTTTGTATTATCAATAGGATCAATTATAACAAGTCACACGCTCATATTCCGGAAATGAAATATCGAAACAAATAAATTTCACGATCGAACTACCAGAATGGTCTATAAATCCAAATCTTAAGTAATCTTAAGTTAAATTCTTAAGTATTTTATTAAGTATTTTAATATTTTAAGCATTAAGTAAGTATAAGTAAAATAATCTTTTTTGATTGAAAAACTAGGATTTCCTAATTTTTATGAACTAATTAATTGAAATTCCATCCAGTAAAACAGATGAATTATAAATTTCTAAAATAATAGATAAAAATATTGCAAATAGAGCCATTGCAACTCCCATAAGTGGTGTAGTCCCCCACCCTGGAGCTACTTTTCCATATTCCGAATTCAATGGTTTCAATAAACTCCCTACGCCAGTTCGTCTTGGCCCAGATCTAGAACTACTCTCAATGGTTTTTGTAGCCATAAATCCTCTTTCATCATGCATCATGGGTTGAAATCTGTTGACTTTGTATACTATTCCGTTGTAGTTGTAAATAAACGACATTATCGTGATCTTGAAATTATCGAAAAAATGGAAACAGCAACCCTAGTCGCCATCTCCATATCCGGTTTACTTGTAAGCTTTACTGGGTATGCCTTATATACCGCTTTTGGGCAACCCTCTCAAAAATTAAGAGATCCCTTCGAAGAACATGGGGACTAGTTGAAGTAATGAGCCCCGATATTCATATTGGGGCTCATTACTTCAATGGAAATAATTAAAAATTAAAAATCATTTTGTTTTTTTAGTTGGAACTTTAGGTGGTTCTCGAAAAAAGATAGCGAAAAAAATTATCCCTAAAGTCGAAACTAAAAGAAATGTATAAACCAATGCTTCCATAGATTCGATCGTGGTTTACAATTATAGCTTCCACACCTATTCATTTTGGATCATTTACTAAATAAATTATAAAATTAGATTTACTAATTTACTATTAGAAATTTACTATTAGATTAATATAGTATATATATAGATAGTAATATTGAATATGAAATAGATAATAGATGAAATTAATATAGAAAATAATAGAAAATTATAAAATAGAAATCTAATCTAAATCTAAATTTCTATACTTTAAATACTATTTAAATACTAGAATAAAATAAAAAAATAGAGGCAAAAGATGGTAAAGGAATTTTGTATTAGACTACCTGTCTCCTTGTAGTTGGATCTCCAAGTTTTTGAAAAGCTCCAAATTCCACTTGAGCATCCAAATCTGGATCAATACCGGCAAAAACATCTCTGAACAAGGTTCTGGCGCCGTGCCAAATATGTCCGAAAAAGAAGAGCAAAGCGAACGTAGCATGCCCAAAAGTGAACCAACCCCTTGGACTGCTACGAAAAACACCATCGGATTTCAAAGTAGCCCGGTCTAATTCAAAAATTTCACCCAATTGGGCACGTCTAGCATATTTTTTCACAGTAGCAGGATCACTATAAATGACCCCATTGAGCTCGCCACCATAAAATTCAACAGTTACCCCTACTTGTTCAACACTATACTTGGATTCTGCCCTTCTAAAAGGAACATCAGCCCTCACAATTCCGTCTGCATCTACCAAAACTACTGGAAATGTTTCAAAAAAGGTAGGCATACGACGTACAAAGAGTTCGTGCCCTTCTTTATCTCTAAATATGGGGTGCCCTAACCACCCAACAGCTATTCCATCTCCGTTATCCATTGAGCCTGCTCTGAATAATCCTCCTTTCGCCGGATTATTACCAATGTAATCATAAAAAGCTAATTTTTCGGGAATTTTAGACCAAGCTTCCGATAAGCTCAGATTTTCGGCTAGTCCAGCCCCAACTCTTCGATAGATTTCTTGTTGGAAGTACCCCTGATCCCACTGATAACGAGTGGGGCCAAATAATTCGATTGGGGTAGTTGCTGAACCATACCACATAGTTCCAGCAACAACGAAAGCTGCAAAAAAAACAGCAGCAATACTACTGGAAAGGACAGTTTCAATATTACCCATGCGTAATCCTTTGTATAGACGTTGAGGCGGACGGACACTAAGATGGAATAGACCCGCTAATATGCCCAATGTACCTGCTGCAATATGATGAGAAGCTATTCCCCCCGGAACAAAAGGATCAAAACCTTCCGCACCCCATGCTGGATTTACAGATTGTACTTTGCCAGTTAGTCCATAAGGATCTGACACCCATATTCCAGGACCATATAAGCCTGTTACATGAAATGCACCAAAGCCAAAGCAAGCGATTCCTGAGAGGAATAAATGAATTCCAAAAATCTTGGGCAAATCCAAAGAAGGTTTTCCCGTACGTTCATCACAGAATATTTCTAGGTCCCAATACACCCAATGCCAGATAGCTGCCAAGAAGCACAAGCCAGAAAACAAAATATGTGCCCCTGCCACGCCTTCATAACTCCAAATGCCCGGATTCGTTATAGTTCCTCCCGAGATACTCCAACCCCCCCATGAATTGGTTATTCCTAAACGAGTCATGAAGGGTATAACGAACATGCCTTGTCTCCACATTGGATCAAGAACAGGGTCAGAGGGATCAAAAACCGCTAATTCGTATAGAGCCATCGAACCGGCCCAACCAGAAACCAGAGCTGTATGCATTATATGGACAGAAAGTAATCGACCGGGATCATTCAATACAACAGTGTGAACACGATACCAAGGCAAACCCATGTAAATACCCCTTTCTGAAAAAGAAATAGAAATTATGTAACTTTCTCGCATTGGAAAAGACTAGACCATGTATTTCACCTGTTTGGTAGATTTTGTATAGGAAAGAATTACTATTTCTTTGTATTCCCTTCTTTTATTTTTTTTTTTATTTTTAATGAAGTAGAATAGAAAGAATTTGAAATAGAGAGAGGAGAGAACAATTCTCTTTCTATTTAGAAGAACAAAGAGAAACAGATCTTATTCTATACCCGATAAATACCAATACGCAATGGTAGGATTTTGAGGGAAAAAATGCATAGATACTCTTTTCGAATTTGAAATCATTCGAACAGTTGGCTGATTCGATTGATCCCGTTCATCAAAATTTTTATTTATTCATTCTGTCTTCCTCTATGAACCTTCTACTCCTATATATTCTATACTATACATTCTATATATAATAGAATTATATATCTATATATAATAGAATATAACGAATCTATAATATAAGATCCTAAATCTAAAGAATATTAAAAATATATAAAAATGGAAAATAAAGAGAAAAAATAATGAAGACAATAAAACCATTGTTACGTTTTCATATTAAAGTAAAGTATAGTACTTCATTTTTTTATTTATCTTAATGCCCATTGGTGTTCCAAAAGTGCCTTTTCGGAATCCTGGAGAGGAAGATGCAGTTTGGGTTGACGTATAGTGCGACTTGTCAGACATATTGGTCATATGGTATTTCCCCGTTATCTCCCCCGATCGAGTATTCTCTGTTTCGCCCAATCCAATAAATATATATTGGATATTTTATTGATTGAACCATCAATAATTTGGAGCGTGAAGCACAATAATTCCTATTGGGGATCAATATTATCAATTCAAATAATTGATGGTTTACTTGGACTGATAAAAGAAAGTATCCAGGCTCCGTTCATATAATACCAAATTGGAAATGGTAAGAGTAATAATGGGAGTGTAAAATGTAGTAATAGAAATCATAAATATTAAAGAAATAAATGAAATAAGAAATAAAAAATAATAATATAATAAAGAAAGATAAAATAGAAATTTCATGAAATTCTTCATAATTTTGAGATTCATTAGTAATTAAATAGAATATAATATAACTTACTATAATAGAAAGATAATAGAATCTTAGAAGAGAATATATTATTAGAATATATGATGATTATGATTACACAATTACCGCTTGTATAATATAGAATAGACTCTTTTTACTATAGGGATAATATCAAACTACATACCAATGAAGTAGTATGATTAATACATCAAATATTTTGGGGAAAGGTATGAAACAATTGAAAAAAAAGAAGTGGTACTGGAAACATTTGACCTATATGCGCAAATGGAATTCGGGCAATTCTTCCCCCGGAGTAGAACAAGAACCTAAAAGAATTGAAAGGGCCCATTCAGGAACAAGAAAATTACATCGTAATTTGAATTTCGATGAAACAATACATCAATGAGAAGTTAGTTCAATAAGTTCATAAAATTCTTTTTGATTTTCTACATTATAGAATATAGGTAAGGGGAAGGGGGCAAAACTCATTAAAAAAAAAGAAATAGGATTGGAATCGACACATTGATTTTTTTTCACAATTCTTTTGAACCGTATGCATCCAAAGGTGCACGTACGGTTCCTCAGGGATACAATTTTGTCCTAATCAACCGACTTCATCGAGAAAGATTACTTTTTTTAGGCCAAGAGGTTGATAGCGAGATCTCGAATCAAATTGTTGGTCTCATGGTATATCTCAGCATAGAAGATGATACTAGGGATCTTTATTTGTTTATAAATTCTCCAGGTGGATGGGTAATACCAGGAATAGCCATTTATGATACTATGCAATTTGTGTTACCAGATGTACATACAATATGTATGGGATTAGCCGCTTCAATGGGATCTTTCATTCTGGTCGGAGGAGAAATTACCAAACGTCTAGCATTCCCTCACGCTTGGCGCCAATGAGTTTTTTTTTATTTGAGAAAAAAAAAAAGAATACTATGCCTTCGCTGTATCGAATATGAATCAAATATCAAATAAAGAATAAGTAATAATAGCATGGCACTTCGAGTTCGATATGAACAAACCATTATTGTTTTTTTTTCTAACATGAGATTTTGTATCGAAATAGTAGTATGAAAGAAGGGTTATTCCCAATTTGATTTTCTGTGTCAAGCAAGAGTCAATTTCAGCGTCACAAACCATTATTCTTCCACAACAGAAGTCTCTTTCTTATTTTTATGTTATGAGAGGAAAGAAGAAAAAAAAAAGGAAAAAATCATTTTTTCCTTCTTAGATCTTATCAAAAAGAAACTTTGGGATTGCTAAACCACAAACGAGATAAATATATAAAGCAACAGAACCATCATAGTATCTTTTTAACTACTACGAAAGGAAGGGTGGTAAATGGATCATTTAATGATTTGGATCATATAGGTTCTATTTCTTCTTTTTGATAAAATCAATTCTATCAAAAAAAGAAAATCCATTGCAGAGCCGTATGCAATGTACAAAAGATGCCTGTACGGTTGTTTAATTCTATTTTTTATTGTTATTGTTATTTTGATTCCCCTTACTTTAATCCATCCAATCGTGCGATATATAGATAGAAGAACCATTCATGATGTTCTATCAATATCATCAGGGTTATGATTCACCAACCTGCTAGTTCTTTTTACGAGGCACAAGCAAGGGATTTTATCCTGGAAGCAGAAGAACTATTGAAGCTTCGCGAAACTCTCACAAAAGTTTATGTACAAAGAACGGGCAACCCTTTATGGGTTATATCTGAAGATATGGAAAGGGATGTTTTTATGTCAGCAACAGAAGCTCAAGCTCATGGCATCGTTGATCTTGTCGCGATCGAAAATGAAAATACTGGGAATTCCATATAAATATATGAATTCCTTTTAAAAATTCAAAATTTAGGTGTGAATAGAAATCATTCATAATCATCAATCATCAGGTTAAGATCGATCTAAGCCAACCCGCTCTATTCTATCTAGAAGGAGATTCTATAGACACACCATGCCAACCATTAAACAACTTATTAGAAACGCAAGACAGCCAATAAGAAATGTCACGAAATCTCCCGCTCTTCGAGGATGTCCTCAGCGTCGAGGAACATGTACTAGGGTGTATGTGCGACTCGTTAAGTTCAGATCATGAGTTTGAAGAAATGCAAAAATTTTTTCCGGTATCAACGACCACTACCAATGAATTAGGATAGATAGGGTGGAACACGGCCTTTTGATTGACTAGTATCAAGATCTATTATCTACTTAATTATGTTATGAATTTATGGTTTCTATTGGTGCAAATCCAATCACTCCGTTTGAGATGAGAAGGAATTCTCCATTGGTAACAAATAGTTATCCATTAAGCGGAGGAAAAAGGTTATGCTCCTATTCCTTTTCTTGAAAAAAAAAACGGACTAACAAGGTCAGCTATCTAGCCAACTTTCATAATTAAATACCGTCACTGTATGGATAGCTTTTTTGTGAAAAGGACTATTACTTTAGAATTAGAATTGAAAAAAGAATTCTAATAAAAGAATTCTAATTTAAAAATGGATGGGTAGAGCCAAAGAGTGTGAACTATACAAGTTTACAAGAAATTTTGATGAAATGAAAGAAGAGGCTCCGGTGTATAGAGAGGACCTCACCGTTTCAGAAGTTGCCATAGAAACGAGGAAACCCACTATTCTTTCTTCTTTAGTAGCAGTCGAATTTCTTATTTCCAGGCGAAATACCTTGAAGAAAGAAAAAATCGTGGTCGGGAAGGTCATAGTCGCAAAAGCCATTGGAATTTATATTTTATATATTGGAAGAATCCGTTTTGTTATTAATCGACCGGAAGAAAAGGATGACTGAAAGAAGAGAAATCAATTAGTTATTCAATAAAGTTTCATTTGATTCAATGACCAGAGTTAAACGAGGATATACAGCTCGGAGACGTCGAAAAAAGATTCGTTTATTTGCATCAACCTTTATAGGGGCTCATTCAAGACTGACTCGAACGACTACTCAACAAAGAATGAGAGCTTTGATTTCCTCTCATCGAGATAGGAGCAGGAAAAAGAGAGATTTTCGTCGTTTGTGGATCACTCGAATAAATGCGGTAACTCGTGAGGATAGGCTATTCTATAGTTATAGCCTCTTCATCCACAATCTGTACAAAAGACAATTGCTTCTGAATCGTAAAATACTTGCGCAAATAGCCCTATCAAATAAGAATTGTTTTGATATTATTTCAAATAAAATTATCAATTAAAAAGAAAAGAATACAAATCAAATAAAGGAATAAAAGAATCTTAATAGAATCTATTATACAGGAAACAAGAATTATTGAAAAAGGATTTCCCGGAGAATGGACTCCGGGAAGATAGAATAAAAATAAATTAAGATTTTAGTAGTAGGAAAAAACGAACATCTTTCAAGAAAAAAAGATTTCTTCCCCATTTTTTCCTTTTTTAGAATACAAGAATCAAATCTGGATTCTAGTTTTTTTTTTGAGCAAAACATTAATATGAGCTTGAGTTCCGATTGGAGTTTTGAAGAGTATATCTATTTATTTTTGGTTCTAGGACCAGTAGTTCTAGGAATCGACTCCACTCTCTCCAATTGTTTCTCATTATTACGAAAAGGTAACAAAGATAAAATACGAGCTTGTTTTATAGCAATAGTAATTAATCGTTGTTGTTTCAAAGTCAATCTATTCGTCCGTCTAGATAAGATTTTTCCTTGTTCACTAAGAAATCGACTAATTAAACTCATGTTTCTATAATCGATTTGATCCCCCGATCCGATTGGGGGTAAACGCCTACGAAAAGATCGCTTGGATTTACGAAAAGGTTGTTTGGATTTATCCATGGTTTGCTTATTCCTTGTTTGTTTATTCCTTCGATATAAAAGAATCTATAAAATAGAATCCTCTTTTTTTCTTATTCATTTAAGATTCGACCAAAATAGGATTTGGTTTGTATTATATATGTTAAGATGTAAAGTTCTTACTCTTCCCACTACTTGGAAAAATCAAACACGAATTCTTTTCTATCTATTTCTTTATTTCCCCATGAATCGTATACTTTTGACAATAGCGACAAAATTTTCTAAATTCTAGTCGATTGGGTGTATTGTGTCGATTCTTTTGAGTAATATATCTAGAAATGCCCAGCAATTCTTTATTGACACCCTTTCGAACACAACAGGTACATTCCAAAATCACTATAATTCTAATATCTTTACCCTTGGCCATGAACCTCCTTTTCATTTTGGATCGACTTCGTTCGCTATGGAATTTCTAACTCTTTTCTTTTTTGAATTATTAGAATTCGAATGACTTCGAAGTACTAGAATATAAAATGAACTTACTATAATACTATAAATATAAAAAATATAAAGAAAAAGAGTCATATTCATTAATAGAAGAATATTAAGAATATCGTAATAATTAATTAATACAATTTTTTCTAACTATGAATCATTTCTATACTAATCTTAGTATTTTCTTCTTTCTATGTTAGAATTTCGTGGAACCGTCCCTAGACTGGATCCACATTTCCATTTCTTTTCTCCCAAAATTTCACTGTATTTTGACTGAGATTCAATACACTCTTTATTTTTTTTTTAGGATAGATTATAGGATATAAAAGAAAAATAATTTAGAGCCATGTTACGTAGAATTGTATCTAAAATCTTCTTCATTTTTTATCAATACAAGAATTTCATCAGGATGAAAAAAAGGGGAATGACAAGGCATCTGGAAATAAACGATTAATTTCTATCAATAGACCTGCTAAAGACCCAAACCATAAAGTGGTTAACACAGGTGCCGTTGAGAGATATGTTTTTATATCTTGCATTGAAAATCCTCCTTCTTCTTTTATTTTCTATTTTTTTCTTATTTATTTTCTTTGTATCTTTGTATTGTATATTGTAAGAATTGTATATTGTAATACATATATAGTCCTAGTTCGCTATTCTAATAAATAGATCATAGATAATCCGATATTTTAATTTTAGTTCAAGATCTTTTGTTGTTGCTTGAAATGAAATTAGAATTAGGAATTACTAACTAAAATGCATATGTACAATGACCCATCAGATTCAATTTTGCCGCCCCTAAAAAAAATGACAAGAACATTCTCTACCTATCTATATCTATAGAATAGGTAGAGCAAAAAAGAAGGATGTGGAAAAAAAGATATGGATTTTATACAATGACACACTGTATAACAATTTTTCAAAGGGATGTAGCGCAGCTTGGTAGCGCGTTTGTTTTGGGTACAAAATGTCACAGGTTCAAATCCTGTCATCCCTATCTATTCTTTTGAGAGATTCCTTGAGTAAGATCAGTCAATTTTGGACATAATCTTTCATTTTTACATACTATATGTACACACAATAAACTTCGGGGATAAAAAAA